TTAAAAATAAGCTAAATAAAGCTTTTGGATTCATACTTCAAATATAAAGATAACTCTTTTTTTTAAAATAATAACAGTAAAGTGCCTGATAAAAGGATTATTCTGATAGGATAAATTAAGTAAATTTTTACCTTTATTATATTTTATAGAATTAAACTACACCTAATAACATCAAAAATTATTGTGCTTCATACACTAAAATATAATTAATTTATAATTTGAATTTTAATTTTCAATAATAATTTTATTTTAAATTTATTTTTCATTTAACTCCCCCAAAATATTTTTTTTCTTTATTCTAATCTTCAGAACATTAATTTCAATTTCCTCAAATTCTTGATTAGGATGTTGAATTGGATTAGAAATTAATCTATTAAGATTTATCCCCCTAATTTCTAATTCTAATAATTTACTTTCATCTGAAGCATCATTAAAATATTTTTTAACACAATCAATTGCTTCTATTAATTTTCTTACTTCTATTATTTTTAAAATAATTCTTTTTAAAAATTTTGAAATAAACCTTTTTTTATCAATTATAATCAATTCTTCAATATTAATAAAAATAGGATCAACTCCATGTCATTTTTGATTTCCTAATATTATAGAAGGATTATCATGATTTAATAATTTTATTTTAATAACTTGACAAAAAATTACCCCCATAATTATTTTATCATATTATATAAATATAAATTTTATTTTTATTATAATTATTATAAATGTAATTATTGGAGCTATTGGAGGAATAAACCAAACCTCCCTACGAAAATTAATAGCTGTTTCTTCAATTAATAATTTAGGTTGAATATTATCAGCTTTAATAATTAGAGAAAATTTATGAATTTTTTATTTATTTATTTACTCTTTTATAATTAAAATTATTTTTTTTATATTTAATATAATAAACATATTTTTTATTAATCAACTATTTATTAATAATATAAAATCAATAATTAAAATTAACTTAATAATTAATTTTCTTTCCCTTGGTGGATTACCACCTTTTATTGGATTTTTTCCTAAGTGAATTATCATTAATTCTATAATTAATAATCAATCTTACTTTATAACTTTCATTATAATTATAATAAGATTAATTATTTTATTTTATTATATTCGAATTATTTATTCCTCTTTCATATTTAATTATTTTAAAATAAAATGATTTAAAATATTAAGAAAAAATAAAAATTTTATATTTATTAATATAACATCTTTTTTTTCTATTTTTGGAATAATTATTAGAACTTTTTCTTTTTATTAATATAAGGTTTTAAGTTAATATAAACTAATAATCTTCAAAATTATATATAAAGAAATTAATTAATTATTCTTTAAGCCTTAGTATAAATTTTATTATTTACTCCTTAAAATTTGCAATTTTATATCATATTATTGAATATAAGGCCTATTAAAATTAAATAAATTAATTTAATATATATGTGTATAATAAAAAAGATATAAATCTTATAAATAAATTTACAATTTATCGCTTTAACTCAGCCATTTTATTTATTAGCGAAAATGACTTTATTCTACAAATCATAAAGATATTAGAACTTTATATTTTATTTTTGGAATTTGAGCTGGAATAATTGGAACTTCTCTAAGATTATTAATTCGTGTAGAATTAAGAAATCCTAGATCTTTAATTGGAAATGATCAAATTTATAATACTATTGTAACAACCCATGCATTTATTATAATTTTTTTCATAGTTATACCAATTATAATTGGAGGATTTGGAAATTGATTAGTACCCTTAATATTAGGAGCTCCAGATATAGCCTTTCCACGAATAAATAATATAAGATTTTGACTACTACCCCCCTCATTAATACTTTTAATTTCAAGAATAATTGTAGAAAATGGAACTGGAACTGGATGAACAGTTTATCCCCCACTTTCATCCAATATTGCTCATAGAGGAAGATCAGTAGATTTAACCATTTTCTCCCTTCATTTAGCAGGAATTTCTTCAATTTTAGGAGCAATTAACTTTATCACTACAATTATTAATATAAAATTAAATAATTTATCATTTGATCAAATAACTTTATTTATTTGAGCTGTAGGAATTACTGCATTTTTACTTTTACTTTCTTTACCTGTTCTTGCTGGAGCTATTACAATATTATTAACAGATCGAAATCTTAATACATCATTTTTTGATCCTGCGGGAGGAGGAGATCCAATTTTATATCAACATTTATTTTGATTTTTTGGCCATCCTGAAGTTTATATTTTAATTTTACCAGGATTTGGTATAATTTCCCATATTATTTCACAAGAAAGAGGAAAAAAAGAAACATTTGGATGTTTAGGAATAATTTATGCAATATTAGCAATTGGACTTTTAGGATTTATTGTATGAGCTCATCATATATTTACAGTAGGAATAGATATTGACACACGAGCTTATTTTACTTCAGCAACTATAATTATTGCCGTTCCTACTGGAATTAAAATTTTTAGTTGATTAGCAACTCTTCATGGAACTCAAATAAATTACTCTCCTTCTATTTTATGAAGATTAGGATTTGTATTTTTATTTACTGTAGGAGGATTAACTGGTGTAATTTTATCTAACTCATCAATTGATATTACTCTTCATGATACTTATTATGTAGTAGCTCACTTTCATTATGTATTATCTATAGGAGCCGTATTTGCTATTATAGGAGGATTTATTCACTGATATCCTTTATTTACCGGAATAACATTAAATCCCTTTTTATTAAAAATTCAATTTTATATTATATTTATTGGTGTAAATTTAACTTTCTTTCCTCAACACTTTTTAGGATTAGCTGGAATACCTCGTCGATATTCTGATTACCCAGACTCATTTCTTTCATGAAATATTATCTCTTCTTTAGGATCATATATTTCTTTATTAGCTATAATACTTATATTAATTATTATTTGAGAATCTATAATTAACCAACGAATTGCTCTATTTTCTCTTAATTTATCTTCATCAATTGAATGATATCAAAATTTACCCCCCACTGAACATTCCTACAATGAATTGCCCATTTTAAGAAATTTATAATATCTAATATGGCAGATTATATGTAATGGATTTAAATCCCATTTATAAAGGTTATCCTTTTTTTAGAAATAGCAACATGATCAAATTTAAATCTTCAAAATAGAGCATCCCCATTAATAGAACAAATCATTTTTTTTCATGATCATACTTTAATTATCTTAATTATAATTACAATTTTAATTAGTTATTTAATAATAAATCTTTTATTTAATAAATTTACTAATCGATTTTTATTAGAAAGACAAATAATTGAATTAATTTGAACTATTTTACCAACTATTACATTAATTTTTATTGCTTTACCTTCTTTACGACTTCTATATCTATTAGATGAATTAAATAATCCTCTTATCACTTTAAAATCAATTGGCCATCAATGATATTGAAGATATCAATACTCAGACTTTTCTAATATTGAATTTGATTCATATATAATTCAACCTAATAATATAAAACTTAATAATTTTCGACTTTTAGATGTTGATAATCGAATTATTCTCCCTATAAATAATCAAATTCGTATTATAGTTACTGCTACAGATGTAATTCATTCATGAACTATTCCATCTTTAGGAGTAAAAATTGATGCTAATCCAGGTCGATTAAATCAAACTAATTTTTTTATTAACCGACCTGGAATTTTTTATGGTCAATGTTCAGAAATTTGTGGAACAAATCATAGTTTTATACCAATTATAATTGAAAGAATTTCTATTATTAATTTTATTAATTGAATTAATAATTACTCTTCATTAGATGACTGAAAGTAAGTAATGGTCTCTTAAACCAATTAATAGTAAATTAACGATTACTTCTATTGAAAGAGTTAGTTAAATTTATAACATAAATATGTCAAATTTAAATTATTATTTTTAATATAATATTCTTTTATTCCACAAATAATACCTATTAACTGATTATTATCTTTTTTACTATTTTTATTAATTTATATAACTTTCAATATTATAAATTATTATATTTTTAATATTAATTTACTTAATAAAAATTTTAAAAATAAAACAAAAAAAAATAATTTTTACTGAAAATGATAAGTAATCTTTTTTCAATTTTTGACCCTTCTACCAATCAATTTAATTTATCATTAAATTGATTAAGAACTTTATTAGGATTTTTATTTATTCCATATTCCTTTTGATTACTTCCTAATCGTTATATATATTTATGAAATCAAATTTTAATTAAACTTCATAATGAATTTAAAACTTTATTAAAAAATAATTATTTCAAAGGATCAACACTTATCTTTACTTCAATATTTTATTTTATTATATTTAATAATTTTTTAGGATTATTTCCTTATATTTTTACTAGAACTAGACATCTTACTCTCTCATTATCTATTTCTCTCCCATTATGATTAAGATTTATAATTTACGGATGAATTAATAATTATAATCATATATTTATTCATATAATTCCACAAGGAACACCAATAATTTTAATACCATTTATAGTATTAATTGAAACAATTAGAAATATTATTCGACCAAGAACATTATCTATTCGATTGACAGCTAATATAATTGCCGGACATTTATTATTAACTTTATTAAGAAGAACTAGATCAAATATAAATTATTACTTAATTTCACTTATAATCTTATTCCAAATTTTATTATTAATTTTAGAATCAGCAGTAACAATTATTCAATCATACGTTATTGCTATCTTAAGAACTTTATATTCTAGAGAAGTTAACTAAGTAATTACACAAATGAAAATAAATTATAATCATCCCTATCATTTAGTCGACTTTAGACCTTGACCACTAATAAGAGCTATAGGTATTATAACAATAGTTACAGGAATAATCAAATGATTTCATAACTCTAATATCAATTTACTATTTATAGGATACTTAATTATTATTTTAACTATATATCAATGATGACGAGATGTATGTCGAGAAAGAACATTCCAAGGTAAACATACTATTTCAGTAATAAAAGGACTTCGATGAGGTATAATTTTATTCATTATTTCCGAAATATTTTTTTTTTTATCTTTTTTTTGAGCATTTTTCCATAGAAGATTATCCCCTAATATTGAAATTGGATCTATATGACCTCCTTTAAGAATTACACCATTCAATCCTTTTCAAATTCCTTTATTAAACACTATCATTTTAATTAGATCAGGTATTTCTATTACTTGAACTCATCATGCCCTTATAGAAAATAATACCACTCAAATAACTCAAAGCTTATTTATTACAATTATTTTAGGAATTTACTTTACAATTCTTCAAACATATGAATATTTTGAAGCACCTTTTTCCATTGCAGATAGAATTTATGGATCTACTTTTTTCATAGCAACAGGATTCCATGGAATTCACGTAATTATTGGTACTCTCTTCTTATTCTTTTGTTTAATACGACATTTAAATAATCACTTTTCAAAAAATCACCACTTTGGATTTGAAGCAGCAGCTTGATATTGACATTTTGTAGATATTGTATGATTACTCCTTTACATTTCTATTTATTGATGAGGAAATTAATCATTTATATAATATATTTAGTATATTTGACTTCCAATCAAAAAGATTAATATTATTTAATATAAATAATAACTCTTTTATTAAGAATTTGTTTATTAATTACAATTATTATTAATACTATAATATTATTATCTATTATCTTATCAAAAAAATCAATAATAGATCGTGAAAAATCATCTCCATTTGAATGTGGATTTGACCCAAAATCTTCTGCACGAATTCCTTTTTCCCTTCATTTTTTTCTAATTACAATTATTTTTTTAATTTTTGATGTTGAAATTGCATTAATTTTTCCAATTATTCCCCTATTTAAAATAGTAAATTTTATATTATGAACTAAAATTAGAATTTTTTTTTTACTTATTTTATTAATAGGATTATACCATGAATGAAATCAAAATATATTAAATTGAACTAATTAATAGGATTATAGTTTACTTAAAACATTTGATTTGCATTCAAAAAATATTAATAATTTTAATTTATCTTAAATAAGAAGCAAATATGCATTTAATTTCGACTTAAAAAATGAGTTAATTTATACTCCTTATTTAAACTAATATTAATTGAAACCAAAAAGAGGTATGTCAATGTTAATGACAAAATTGAATTAAATTATTCCTATTAAAGAAATATAAATTTTAAAATTAAGCTGCTAACTTAATTTTTAGTGGTTAAATTCCATTAATATTTCTACATAAATATTTATATAGTTTAAAAAAACATTACATTTTCATTCTAAAAATAAAAATTTTTTTTTTATAAATATAATAATAATAATAAATATTATTAATTTATTTAAAAATAAATAAATATTTCCTTAATAACTTCAATATTATGCTCTAATATAAGCTATTTAAATTTTTAAATTAAAAATAAAAATAATATTCTTATAATTATCCATATAATAAATCTAAATAAATAAATTATTAATCTATTTATTTGTGAAAAAATATAAATACTTGAATATTTTTTTACAATCTTTATAAAACCCTTTCCTCTATAAATTTCTCTTCAACCTATATCAATATTTTTAAATAAATTTTGACTAAAATTTAAAAAAAAATATCTAATTCCATAAGTAAATAATATAGGTATAAATCATATTAAACTTAAAAAATTTCTTAAACCATAAGTTAATATAAACTTATTTATAGAATAAATATTTATATTACTCACTAAATAACCTATAAATAAACCCATAATTCTTACATAAATTACTATTATTTTTAAATTAAAAGGTAAATAAATTATATAAGGATAATTAAAAATTAATCATCTTAATATACCTCCTCTAATTACTCTTATAAATAATAAAATAAATATTCTCTTTAATATAATATAATCCTCTTCATATAAACAATAAATTCTAATTAAATTAATATCCCCCAATATTAAATATATAATTAAACGAATAGTATAAAATATAGTTAAACCTGTTGAAATATAATACAATATAAAAACTATTAAATTTAAATTTCTAAAAATAACTAAATCTAAAATTAAATCCTTAGAATAAAATCCAGCTAAAAAAGGAATACCACATAAAGCTATATTTGAAATTCTAAAACATAAAAAAGTTAAAGGAATATAAGATCTTAAACCCCCTATAAACCGAATATCTTGTATATTCCCTATTATATGAATAATAATTCCCGCACATATAAATAATAAAGCTTTAAATATAGCATGAGTTAATAAATGAAAAAAGGCTAACTCTGATAAACCTATACTTAAAATTCTTATTATTAATCCTAATTGACTTAAAGTTGATAAAGCAATAATTTTTTTTAAATCAAATTCATAATTAGCTCTAATTCCAGCTATAAATATTGTTAAACCAGATAATAATAATAATATTTTTAATATTAAAGTATTCCCTAACAATAAATTAAAACGAATTAATAAATATACTCCTGCAGTTACTAAAGTAGATGAATGAACTAAAGCCGATACAGGAGTTGGAGCTGCTATAGCAGCTGGAAGTCAAGATCTAAAAGGAATTTGAGCTCTTTTAGTTATAGCTGCTAAAATAATTATAACTCTAATTATTTTTATCTCCATATCATTATTTATTAGCTCTAAATAAAAAATATAATTTCATCTTCCATAATTTATTATCCAAGAAATAACTATTAAAATTATTACATCACCAATTCGATTTCTTAAAACTGTTAATATTCCAGCATTATATCTTTTATAATTTTGATAATAAATTACTAATAAATAAGAAATTAATCCTAAACCATCCCAACCTAATAAAATTCTAATAATATTAGGACTAATAATTAATAATATTATCGAAATAACAAATAATAAAACTAAAATAATAAATCGTCTTAAATTTAATTCAGATAATATATATCTATGTCTATAATAAATAACTACTGAAGAAATTAAAAAAACAAATATTATAAATAATAAAGATATTCAATCAAATAAAATTGATATAACTACTCTTAAACCATTAAAAGAAATAATTTCCCATTCTAAAAAAACTACTTTATTTATTATAATAAAATATATTAAAAATATAAAACTTAATATTCCTATTAACAATAATAAAAAAAAAAAAACAAAACAAATTGAATATTTATTACTATTTATAATTTAAAATGATATGTATATATAATCATATTTTTGATACCACAAATCAATATTTTTATTTAAATTATTTAAATAAAATCAAATTATTCTATAATCAATTATTAAAATTAAAATATTTAAAGGAAATCAATGTAATATTAATATTAAATATTCTCGAGAAACCCCAGTATAATATCTATAAAATCCAGAATATAATTTCCCATGTTGAGTATATGAATATAAATATAATCTATAACCTGCTCTAAAAAAAGAAATTAAAATTAATATAATTATAGATAATCAAGATCAACTTATTATTCTTCTAATTAAACTAATTTCTCCTATTAAATTTAATCTAGGAGGAACTGCTATATTTGATGAAATTAATATAAATCATCATAAACTTAATGAAGGTATAATATTTATTATTCCCTTATTAATATACAATCTTCGACTATATAAACGCTCATAATAAATATTTACTAAACAAAATATTCCTGAAGAACATAACCCATGCCCAATTATTATAATATAAGAACCAAAAAATCCTCAATAATTTATAATTATAATACCATTAATTACTAATCTTGTATGAACTACAGAAGAATAAGCAATTAGAGATTTAATATCTGTTTGACAAAAACATTTTAAACTAATATAAAACCCACCTAATAAACTAACAATAATTACAACATAATTTAATTTTAAATTTAATTTTTGAATACAAATTAATAAACGAAATAATCCATACCCACCTAATTTTAATATAATACCAGCTAAAATTATTGAACCTGAAACAGGAGCTTCAACATGAGCCTTCGGAAGCCACAAATGAACAAAATATATAGGTATTTTTACTAAAAAAGCTATAATTATTGAAAAATATAAAATATAGTTATCAAAATTTAAAAATTTTAAATAATAAATTATTATACCCCCTATTCTATTAAAAATATATAAAATACCCATTAATAAAGGTAAAGAAACAAATAATGTATAAAATAATAAATATATACCGGCTATAATACGCTCAGGTTGATAACCTCATCCAATAATTAAAATCAAAGTTGGAATTAATCTCCCCTCAAAAAATAAATAAAATATAAATATATTTATAACTCTAAAAGTTATAAATAATATAATTAATAAAAAAATAATATTTAATATAAAAAAATTAAAATAAAAATTTATTTTATATAAATTTTCTCTGGCCATAATTATAAGAGTACAAATTCAAATTCTTAACAAAATTAAACCATAAGATAAAATATCACAAGAAATTATATATCTAATATTATTAAATACATTTAATATTAAAGTCAAATTCATAAATAAAAATATTAATAAAAATATTATTATTTGAACCAATCAAAACATATTAACTAAAAAACAACAAGGAATTATAAAAATTATTATTATTAAAAATTTTATCATTAAATTTTATAATAAATTAAAACTTTGAAAATAATCTCTACCATAAGTACGAATTATAGAAACTAAAATTGATAATCCTAAAGCTCCCTCACAAACTGAAAATACTAAAAACACTATTAATATATATAATTCATAATCAATAAATCTTAAAAAAATAAATAAAAAAAAAAAAATTCTAAGAATAATAAACTCTAAACTTAATAAAATAATTAGTAAATGTTTATATTTAAAAACAAAAATTAATCTACCTATAATAAATATAAATATAGGAATTATTAATATAAAAATTATCATTATTTTAGTTTATATAGTTTAAAAAAAACTTTGGTCTTGTAAATCAAAATTAAGAATATTTACTTTATAAACTTCAAAAAAAAAGAATTTCTTTATCTATAATCTCCAAAATTATTATTTTTATTAAACTATTCTTTGATCTTTGATGTGATAAAAATTATTCTATCAACTTTTATTTTATCCTTATCCTTTATTATATTTTTTTTTAATAATCCTTTATCTATAGGATTCATAATTCTAACTCAAACTATTTTAATATGTTTATTATTAGGAATAATTACTAAAACTTATTGATTTTTATATATTTTATTTTTAATTTATTTAGGAGGACTATTAATTATTTTTATTTATATTTCAAGAATTACTTCTAATGAACTTTTTAATCCTTCTATAAATTTAAAAATATTATTTATCTTTTCATTATTATTTATTTTTTATATTTTATATTTTAAAATTAATAAAATTTTTATAATAAATTTTTCATTTAATTCAGATATAAATAATCTATTTAGAATAAAAAATTTATTCATTAATATTAATCTTAATATCATTAATTTAAATAAAATTTACAATAATCACACATTTTATATTATATTAATATTAATAATTTATTTATTTATTACATTAATTGCAATAGTTAAAATTACAAATATTTTCTATGGACCTCTACGATCAACATTATAATATATATATATATATATATATATATATATTAAATGATAAACAATAAATTTTCCCCAATTCGAAAAAATAATATTATTTACAAAATTTTAAATAATTCTTTTATTGATATACCTCTTCCTTCAAATATCTCTTATTGATGAAACTTTGGATCATTATTAAGATTATGTTTAATTATCCAAATTTTAACAGGTTTATTTCTAACAATATATTATATTGCTAATATTGAAATAGCATTTTATAGAGTAAATTATATTTGTCGAAATGTAAATTATGGATGATTAATTCGAATACTTCATACTAATAGAGCATCATTTTTTTTTATTTGCATTTATATACATATTGGACGAAATATTTATTATGAATCATTTAATCTAAAATATACTTGAATAATTGGAATAATTATCTTATTTTTACTTATAGCTACTGCATTTATAGGATATGTATTACCATGAGGTCAAATATCATTTTGAGGAGCAACTGTTATTACAAATTTATTATCTGCAATTCCTTATTTAGGAAAAATACTAGTAAATTGAATTTGAGGAGGATTTGCAGTAAATAATGCTACTTTAACTCGATTTTATACCTTCCATTTTTTATTTCCATTTATTATTTTAATAATAACTTTTATTCACTTATTATTCCTACATCAAAAAGGATCTAACAATCCTTTAGGATTAAATAGAAATTATGATAAAATTCCATTTCATCCATTTTTTACCTTTAAAGATATTTTAGGTATAATTATTTTATCATTTATATTAATTTTTTTATCTTTAACAAATCCTTATCTTTTAAGAGACCCTGATAATTTTATTCCTGCATATCCTTTAATTACACCTCCTCATATTCAACCAGAATGATATTTTTTATTTGCTTATGCAATTCTTCGATCAATTCCTAATAAACTAGGTGGTGTTATTGCATTAATTATATCAATTTTAATTTTAATTATTTTACCATTTTCTTACAATAAAAAAATTCAAGGAATCCAATTCTACCCTATTAATCAAATAATATTCTGATTTTTTATTATAACAATTATACTTTTAACTTGAATTGGAGCTCGACCAGTAGAAAACCCTTATATTATTACTGGTCAAATATTAACCTTACTATATTTTTCATATTTTATTTTTAATCCTTTTATCAGAAAATATTGAGACAATATAATTTTCAATTTTAATTAATTATAATTAATTAATTAATGAGCTTGTACTTTAAGCATTTGTTTTGAAAACTTAAAAAAGAATATTATAATTATTCTATTAATTTATACTAAAAAAAATTATACAATTATTATAATATAAAAATTTTTAAACCTAAAAAAAATAATAATAAATTTAAAGAAACAGGTAAATAACTTTTTCATGCTAAATATATTAATTTATCATAACGATATCGAGGTAAAGTTCCCCGAATTCAAATAAATAAAAAAGAAATAAATAATAATTTTAAATAAAAAAATAAAGTTAATTCATAACCTCCCATATAAATTAAAACAAATATTAATCTCATAAATAAAATTCTTGAATATTCAGATAAAAAAATCAATGCAAAACCTCCCCCACTATACTCTACATTAAATCCTGAAACTAACTCTCTTTCCCCCTCAGCAAAATCAAAAGGAGTTCGATTAGTCTCTGCTAATATTGATCTAATTCAACATAAACTTAAAGGAAATATTAAAATTAAAAATCAAATATTTAACTGATAAAAAAAAAAATATATTAAATTAAAATCTATTACTATTAAAATTCTAGATAATAAAATTATCACTAATCTAACTTCATAAGAAATAGTTTGAGCAACTGAACGTAAACTACCTAATAAAGAATAATTAGAATTAGATGACCAACCAGCTACTATAATTCCATAAACTCCCATTCTCAAACATCTAATAATAAATAAAATTCCTAAATTAAATCTTAATATATTAAAATAATAAGGAATTACTATTCAAATCAATAAAGATAAAATAAGTGAAATTACTGGAGAAAAATAATAAACAATATAATTAGAATAACTAAGATATATAATTTCCTTTATAAATAATTTAATAGCATCTGAAAAAGGCTGTATAATACCTACAATACCTAATTTATTAGGACCCTTACGAACTTGAATATAACCTAAAACTTTACGCTCCAATAAAGTTAAAAAAGCTACACCAATAAAAACCCCTATAATTAAAATAATTAAACCTAAAAAAATTATAATTAAATCATTCATTAATATTACTACTTATATAATTATTATTATTATTATTATATATTAATGACTTCTAAAACCATCACATTTTTCTGTCAAAATAGTTTAATAAACTACTACTCTATATATCATAATCAATTATATAAATATATATATATATATATATATATATATATATATATATATATATTATAAATAATTTTAAATTTAACATTTAACTTATATATATATATATATATAATTAATTAAATTCATATCATATAAATTTAATTTAAATATTTAATCCTTTCGTACTAAAATATTCTATATTTAAAAAGATAGAAACCAACCTGGCTTACACCGGTTTGAACTCAGATCATGTAAGATTTTAATGATCGAACAGATCAAAAACTTTAAACTTCTACATTTAAATTTTATCTTAATCCAACATCGAGGTCGCAAACTCTTTTTTTTATGTGAACTAAAAAAAAAAATTACGCTGTTATCCCTAAGGTAATTTTTTCTTTTAATCATTAATAATAGATCAATAATTCATTTATTATGTAAATAAATTAAAAAAAGTTCATTAAATTTTTTTATCACCCCAATAAAATTATTTAATAAATTTTAATTTTAAAATTCATAAATAACTAAAATTACTTAAATAATAAAACTCTATAGGGTCTTCTCGTCTTTTTTACTTATTTTAACTTTTTAATTAAAAAATTAATTTCTATAAAATATTCTTAAGACAGTTTATATTTCATCCAATCTTTCATACAAGTCATCAATTAAATGACTAATGATTATGCTACCTTTGTACAGTCAAATTACTGCAGCCCTTTAATAATTCATCAGTGGGCAGATTAGACTTTAAATTATTTCAAAAAGACATGTTTTTGATAAACAAGTGAATATAAATTTTTGCCGAATTCCTAAAAAATAATTCACATAAATTAATTTAATTTATAACTTTATAATTTATATACTAATTTTATCATTATATCTAAATTAATTTTATTAAAATTTATTTTTTTATAAATTTTATAAATCTTTAATTAAATTTTTTTATATTTATCTTTATTAAAATTATTTACAACAAATTAAAATTTATCAATAATATAAATTATATTAATTTCAAATATTTATAATTTAAATTATATTATTATAATTTAAAGCTTATCCCTTAAAATATTAAATTTAATTTTTTTAATTAAATAAAAAAAAATATTTAATTAATTAAATATAAATTTAAAATTAAATTTTTTTCTAAAAAAACTAGATATATTTAAAAACGATTAACATCTAATTTCAAATTAATTATTCAAAATATTTATACAATAATAACTTTAATAATTAATTTTCTCTTTTAAATTCGAGAATATTTTTAATAAAATATTTTTTTAATAAACTCTGATACACAAGATACACTAATTAAAAATTACTTTCCAACAAATTAACTTTAAATAATATTTCAAAATTCCCCCACAATACTATTTAACTATAAATTTTTTAATTTTTTCTATCAATTACTTTAACCCCCATTAAAATAATTAATATTTATATAAATTAAAAATTTTTTTATTAACAATAATTAACACTTTATTAATTTACCCCCTCAAATTAATTAAATTCTTTTAATATCTTTTCAATGTAAATGAAATACTTATTTTAAGCTTTAATTTGTCTTTCTAGAAACACTTTCCAGTACCCCTACTTTGTTACGACTTATTTCAATTTATATATATATTAATAATAATAATAATATATTTTTTTTATATTATACATATATACATATATATATATATATATATACTATGCTATTTAAAAATATTTATTAATATATGAAAGCGACGGGCAATATGTACATAATTTAATTTAAATCATTTCATTAAATTAAATAAAATTACATTTAAATCCAATTTCAATTAATTATTTCAAATTTAATATTCATTTAAATAAATTTATTGTAATCCATTATATTCTTAATTATAATCTGCATCTTGATCTGATTTAATTTTAATTTTAAAAATTTAAATATTATTATTATTATAAAATATTTTTTTAACAACGATATACAAAATTTTTAATTAAGTAAATTTATTCGTGGACTATCAATTATTAAACAGATTCCTCTAAATAAACTAAAATACCGCCAATTTATTTAAATTTCAATAAATAATTATCTACTATTTTAGTATTTAAATTTAAGTTTTTATAATAGGGTATCTAATCCTAGTTTTTTAATAAATTTTATTAAATCATAAAACTATATAAAATTTAAATAAATTAAAATTTCACCTAATAATTTATTATTTAATTAATATTTATACTTATATATCCCAATTTAAAATAATTATTAATTAATTAACTAAAAAAAAAATTTAATTTAACTTCTGTTTAACCGCAACTGCTGGCACAAAATTTGTTATTAATTTAAATATTACTAAATCTTAATTTCTTAAATTTTTAATATTAATTACTACTTTAAAATTAAAATATTATTAAAATAATGTAAATATAACACTAAAATTTATATGTAAATTAAATTTAAAATAAATTTTCAAACTACAATATTTATTATTTATATGTATTATTTTTTATATAGTTTTTTTTTTTTTTTTTTTATATTAAAATTTTATATATATATTAATATGAAAAAATAAATAATTTAAAAATTTATAATTATAAATTTTTATATTTTAATTTATTAAATTATTTAATATATTAATATATATATATATACGTTTAAAATTTAATAATAATATTTTATTATTATTAAAAATTTTATTATGTTCTAATTAATAATAATTATTAAACAATTAATAATTTCTCTCTTATTTTTTTCACAATATTCAATTTAAATCCAAAATTTAAAGACTAAATCAATAAATAATATTATAGATTATTTAAATTTAACAAATTTAATATTAAATTTAAACATTTAATATGTAAGTAATTATTGAAGATAAAATCTCTTAACTTTGTATTTAAACCATTTTTAATCTTTTTTACAATAAATAAATAAATAAA